ATAGTAGTGACAGTTACATTTCTAGGTGTATTTTTGGTAAACATACAAATAGTAGTGAAAGCGTGAGGTCCGGTATACGAACCCACACGAAGAGTAGTGATTTAACTCTAAGAGAAAGGTCTAATGATCTCGATGTAACTCAAAAATACAGGCATTTGTGGGTTCAATGCGAAAATTGTTATGAATTAAATTATAAGAAATTTTTGAAATCAAAAACAAATATTTGTGAACAATGTGGATATCATTTGAAAATGAGTAGTTCAGATAGAATCGAACTTTCGATCGATCCCGGTACTTGGCACCCTATGGATGAAGACATGGTCTCTCTGGATCCCATTGGATTTCATTCGGAGGAGGAGCCTTATAAAGATCGTATTGATTCTTATCAAAGAAAGACAGGATTAACTGAGGCTGTTCAAACAGGCATAGGTCAACTAAATGGTATTCCCGTAGCAATTGGGGTTATGGATTTTCAGTTTATGGGGGGTAGTATGGGATCCGTAGTCGGGGAGAAAATCACCCGTTTGATTGAGTACGCTACCGATCAATTTCTACCTCTTATTATAGTGTGCGCTTCCGGGGGGGCACGCATGCAAGAAGGAAGTTTGAGCTTGATGCAAATGGCTAAAATATCGTCTGCTTTATATGATTATCAATCAAATAAAAAGTTATTTTATGTATCAATCCTTACATCTCCTACTACTGGTGGGGTAACAGCTAGTTTTGGTATGTTGGGAGATATCATTATTGCTGAACCCAATTCCTATATTGCATTTGCGGGTAAAAGAGTAATTGAACAAACATTGAATAAAACAGTACCTGAAGGTTCACAAGCGGCTGAATATTTATTCCAGAAGGGCTTATTTGACCTAATTGTACCACGTAATCCTTTAAAAAGCGTTCTGAGTGAGTTATTTAAGCTACACGCTTTCTTTCCTTTGAATTAAAATTCAATCAAGTAGAGCACACAAAATTCAATTAGTTTATTTGTAGCAAACAAGTAGTTAGTTTATAAGAATCAAAGTAAATAAGAATGGAGTTTTCTTTGATGACCTAAGATCTAATTGTAGAAAGAATAAAAAGTTGCGGATAACTCTTTTTTTTTACCTAGAATCCCGATTACTAATTAAGAAGTCTCTATCAACAAGATAAAAGAGTGAATTCTTCCTTTCGTGAAATTAGGCAAATAAAATGAATTTCGTCTTATGTCTTATGTATATAATCAAATAGAGAAAAGATAGATATATAGTTTTTTATCTTTCTCTATCTCCCGAAAACCCCATTTTCACTAAAAATTCCTGTTGGGTCGCATTCTAACGAATCTTTCGATAATCTGTAAGAAACTCTTTCTTTATTAAAAATTCGAAGACAAGAACAAAAGACAAAGAAATGAAGAAAAATAATAAAGTGAATTATCATACATATCTTTCATGTAGAAAGATGAATAAGTCCATTTATTTAGTTCTACATTCCTTGGACTTATTCTATATACTCACTTAGATATATAGATACTTATTTCTATACTAAGAATTTGAAATTTAATTAATTAATAATAATTACAATTCTTAATTATAATTATTCTAAGATATTAGATATTTCTTTTTTATAAAAAAGAAATAATAGCAGGTACAAATAGTAAATCGAGGTACCCATTTTATGACAACTTTCAATTTCCCCTCTATTTTTGTTCCTTTAGTAGGCCTAGTATTTCCGGCAATTGCAATGGCTTCTTTATCTCTTCATGTTCAAAAAAACAAGATTGTTTAGATCTGATGGGACCCAATCTCATCCGTTTTTTTTTCAAAACTTAGACTTGTAGCATAACACAGATATCTATTTCGAAAAATATGGTCTAACGTGTAATTTCCGCCGAACATAAAGGAAAAAGTTCTTATGCCTGCAGAAAAGGATCTATGGGTAAATGAATTCTAGCTAGTTTCAAATAGATCAGGATCGCTGGATGGCTAAAATGTAAAGTCGGTGGATCTATAGGTATATCAATATGTATAGTGGGCTCATATGAAGGGTATGTTATTATTTTAGATCTAACCAATTTGATGAATTACTCCTAAAGGTTCACATCAAACTAGTGCTAGTTCACATCAAACTAGTGCTAGTTGATGAGAGTTACTTCGGAAACAAAAAAAAGTAAAGTCAAATTTATTTGGGGTATTCTCTCAATTCCAATAAAATGCAATCAGATCAAGTATGAGTTGGCGATCAGAAGATATATGGATAGAACTTATAACGGGGTCTCGAAAACTAAGTAATTTATGCTGGGCCCTTATCCTTTTTTTAGGTTCATTAGGATTCTTATTGGTTGGAACTTCCAGTTATCTTGGTAGAAATTTGATATCTTTTTTTCCGTCTCAGCAAATCATTTTTTTTCCACAAGGGATCGTGATGTCTTTCTACGGGATCGCGGGTCTCTTTATTAGTTCGTATTTGTGGTGCACAATTTCCTGGAATGTAGGTAGTGGTTATGATCGATTCGATAGAA